AGAATCAAATTGACTCTTTTACCCTCCATTGAAGATTGAAGAAAGATAAAAAGATAATTTATCAGCCCCAGATGGGTAAATGATCAAATTGCCACCCTTCCTTTCGTAGGAGTTCAAAAATGCTATAAAAAATACTATGATGGCTCCGTTGCTTTCTATTTTAAAATGGATTATTTGTTATATCTTTGATTGAGCAATCCCAAAGTTTCTTTTTTTTTACCCAAAAAATCTTTTTCGCGCTCTTTTTTATAACAAAAATATTGTTTAAGAGCCCTTCGGTGTGAAAACAAAAAAGTTTGTGACGCTGGATTCGACTTCCGATAGATAATTGAAAATCGGAAATCCCTGTTATCTCATACTACTCTCTCGATACATAATCGAATCTTTTGGAACAAAGACAATACAAAAATTTTTTCATATCGAATTCGAAGTGCCATGCTATTATTACTTTATTATTACTTAATATTCAATATTCATATGGCGAAGGCATAGTTCTCTTTGTTTTCTCAAATAAAAAAAACCTCATTGGCGCCAAGCGTGAGGGAATGCTAGACGTTTGGTAAGTTCTCCCGCAGCTAGGAGAAAGGATCCCATTGACGCAGCTAAGCCCATGCATACTGTATGGACTTCTGGTCGCACAAATTGCATAGTATCATAAATCGCTAATCCGGCTATTACCCATCCGCCAGGAGAGTTTATAAACAAATACAGATCCTTAGTATCATCTTCGATACTGAGATATACCATAAGACCAATAAGTTGATTCGAGATCTCGCTATTAACGTCTTGGCCTAAAAAGAGTAATCTTTCTCGATAAAGTCGGTTGATTAGGGTAAAATTGCATCCCTTAAGAACCGTACGTGCACCTTTTGATGCATACGGTTCAAAGAAGATTGCGAAAAAAAAAGAATCAATGTCTAGATTCCAGTCCTGTTTATTTTTGCCTATTCTTTTTTTTTGATAGCAGGTTTTTTCTAACTTCTAACGAAAGGACTTTTTTTCTTCCTTAGAATAGAAAAAAGTCACTAAATTAATCGAATTAACTTCTCATTGATGTATTATTTCATCAAGATTCAATCCAAACCACGATGGTATTTTCTTGTTCATGAATAGGTCTCTTTCATCTTTTTAGGTTTCTGCTCTACTCCGGGTAAAGATCTGCCCGATATTGATTTGCACATATAGGACAAATCTTCTGATCACCATTTCTTTTTTATGACTTTTTTCAATTAATTTAAAATCTTTCACCAAGTATTTAGTTTGAGATTCCCTCGTTTCCCAATATAGGATATCTTTACAAATAACAAAGAGGAATCCTTTTTCATACGCGCAGTAATCGTAGATATATTACCAATTGGGTTTTTTATAAACAGAGCCTGGATTTTTCATTTTTTTAGTCCAACCAAAGCCAACCATAAATTATTTTAATTGATAATAGTACTATGAATCCCCCCAAACAATGGATCTAATTGCATGCACTTCACGCTCCAATTTTTTGATGATTCCATTTTTATTTCTTGGGCGAAACAGAGGATATCTCGATCGGGGAAGAGAACGGGGAAATCCCATATGACCCCATATTTCTGACAAGTCGCACTATATGTCAACCCAAGATGCATCTTCCTCTCCAGGAATTCGGAAAGGTACTTTTGGAACACCAATAGGCATGGATTAAAAGAAAAAAGAACTAAATACTCTATTTCACTTTGATATGAAAACGTAACAATAGGGTTTTATTGTCTTTATAATATTGGCTTTATCATAATTAATTTTATCCATAGATTAGAAAAATTCAAAAATAAAGACAAAATAAATAAAGGAATTTTTTTACGAATAAGTTCTTTTGAAGATAAATTAAGGATGGGCGCGTTTAATCATTGAAAATGGTATCAACCCCCCATTGCGTATTGGTACTTATCGAGTATAGAATAAACTTGCTTCTCTTTGTTCCTACGAACAGAATTGTTCAATTATTATGAACAGAATAGAATAAATATTAACCTAACGCTTCCCTTGTTAGGAAATAATCCCTTGAACAAGGGAGGTCCATAGGATAGTCATAGTATAGTTTTTTACAATGCAATAAAGTTACGCATGTCCGTTTTTCTTTGCGAAAGGGGTATTTTCCATGGGTTTGCCTTGGTATCGTGTTCATACCGTTGTATTGAATGATCCCGGCCGGTTGCTTTCCGTTCATATAATGCATACAGCTCTGGTTGCTGGTTGGGCGGGCTCGATGGCTCTGTATGAATTAGCAGTTTTTGATCCTTCTGACCCTGTTCTTGATCCAATGTGGAGACAGGGTATGTTCGTTATACCCTTCATGACTCGTTTAGGAATAACCAACTCATGGGGAGGTTGGAGTATCACAGGAGGGACTGTAACGAATCCGGGGATTTGGAGTTACGAAGGTGTGGCAGGGGCACATATTGTATTTTCTGGCTTATGCTTTTTGGCAGCTATCTGGCATTGGGTTTATTGGGATCTAGAAATATTTTGT